AACTAAACCAACAATTAGGATAAGCACGAAAATTAAAGCTTCTATAAATACGGATACCCCCAATACATCGAAACTCATTGCCCATGGATAAAGAAAAACCGTTTCAACATCAAAAACAACAAAAACTAGAGCAAACATATAATAACGGATTCGAAATTGTAACCAAGCATCGCCCATTGGTTCTATACCGGATTCATAACTAGAAAGTTTCTCTGGTCCTTTTCTAATTGGGGATAAAAGGCCCGAAATTAGAAATGCCAAAATAGGAATAACACTTGATATTATTAGAAATGCCCAGAAAATATCATATTCGTAAAGCAGAAACATGGGTGCACTCCTATGAATGTAGAAAATATACTAGATTATTCGAGTCGAATTGAAATTAATTGTCAACTCATTCATAACTGTTTAGTCAAAATAACAATTTATTTTGATTGAACTGCTTAGTTTTGTTTGCTTTGGTACATGTCTCATTTCAAGATTCATCGACTCAAATTGTTCCATTTACTTCAATTTTATTTCGATATCAATTATCAATTATAAATATATATTGGTATTTCTCTTATACCTTATACCTTATACAAATAAGTACAAATAAGACTTTTTTCTCGATTTTTCATCTCACTTCGGATTCTCTATAAAAATTTAGAAAAATAAAAAAAAAAGAATTTAAAATAGAATTATAGAATTTTTAATAAAATACTAATCTATATAAAAATAGAAAATACTATATCTATATTCTATATGTAATAGAGTACCTCTACCTATATAATATGGAATATAAATATTATTCTAAATTTAATATTTAATAATAAATATAATATAATAAATAATATTAAACATTAATAGAATAGGATCTTATATTAACTATTAACTAAATTATAGTTCTATTCTATTATACTTCTATTCTATAGAATTCTATTCTATATTCATATTAATTTCGAATTATACTTCTATATTCATTTAGAAATTAATATAAATATATTAATTAAATTAATTCAATTTAGTAATTGAATGTTAGGGCAAGAAAAGACTCCTTTTTTCTTTTATTGCTATACCTTACCTGGTATAGCAATAAAAGAAAAAAGAAGAGCCCGTTTTACAATGTTAATAATGAAAGTTAATAAAGATCCTCATTTTTCAAACTCCAGCTTGTCCATAAATAGAGTAAGTCATTTTTAAATCCGTGTAACTTACTAGTAGATTTGATTTTTGTTGAGTTAGGTTGGAATTTGTTTTTAAATGAGTTCGTGTCATGATTTTGACTCCAAAAATTCATTAGGCTTCGGCAGGTATCCCAAAGACAAAGAAAAGAAGTATCACTAACTCTTTTTGATTGCGGATAGAAAAGGGGAAAAATTCATATGTAATTGACTTAGGAAGAGTAATGAAGAAAATTGGGTTTGTTTAGCCAAGAAATGATTCCTGCGAGCAAGCTTATGAAAATGCTTTTTTTTTTCGTTTTTCGATAAACCAAGCAATTGCAAGCGGCTAGTTACAAACAACAAACAATACAATAATGAAGAAATAAAAACTATACAATTTTTGTTTTTGTATTTGAATTTTATTTCATTTTTTTTTAGGGCTATACGGACTCGAACCGTAGACCTTCTCGGTAAAACAGATCAAACTGATTATTCTCAAAATGATTCGAACTGTTTCAAAGACCCAACATGCATTTTTTTGCATTGGGCTCTTCCATTAACTGATATAAATAATCAGTTAGTCTACCATAATTCTCTTGACAAGAAGATAAGAAGATGGCTCCATGTGCTCTGATTTCTTATTTGGATTCCGATCTGAGAGCACTACCGAAGTGTTTCAAAGAAGGTTATCCTGACGTAGGTTTGCTTTTGGCTTAGATCAACCTAAGTTAAATGAAGTCTCCATCGCCCCCTTCTTACTTAAATAATCCAATATGAAACTTCATACACCTTAAAGTTCATAAGATAGGACGAAAAAAGAATTTTTTGAGGTCTTTATACTCATTATGCCTAGCATTGAATAGAGTGAGTATTCCCCTTATCAATATCTTAAATCAATAATGGGTTCTATTGGTTGCCTAAAATCTAAAAATCGAAAAGGGGCATCTAAATTGGACCGAATCTTTTGTCAGGCTATTGTTCTCTTGTTCCCTAAAAGTCATGGAGTAAGACATCAACTTCTCAATAAGTTTTTTGATTCCATAATGTACTCCTCTGAAAAAACATCGGCGCGCGTGTAAACGAGGTGCTCTACCTAACTGAGCTATAGCCCTTTTGCTTGTGATATATATTTTATCATGTCAATAATTTCTTGTCAAGATGAATATTACATGATCAAACTTTTATCTCTTTGATCGGTATTGCTTATAAATAATATTACATTTATAATCCATCGATGTGACGGGTTCCATTTCTTTCTCTTTTTGATTCTAAATTACCTACTTAACTCAGTGGTTAGAGTATTGCTTTCATACGGCGGGAGTCATTGGTTCAAATCCAATAGTAGGTATAACTTA